AATGGATTTAGGAGCGAAGATCCCTACTATAATTGTTACATGTATGATACTCAATATAGTTGGAATAATCACATTAATAGTTGCATCGATAGTTATCTTCACTCTCAAATCTGTATAGATACTTCCAGTATAAGTGGTAGTGAGAATTGCGGTGACAGTTACATTTATAGGGCCATTTGTGGTGGTGAAAGTCGAAATAGTAGTGAAACCGAGGGTTCCAGTAGACGAACTCGCACAACGGGCAGTGATTTAACTATAAGAGAAACTTCTAATGATCTTGAGGTAACTCAAAAATACAGGCATTTGTGGGTTCAATGCGAAAATTGTTATGGGTTAAATTATAAGAAATTTTTGAAATCAAAAATGAATATTTGTGAACAATGTGGATATCATTTGAAAATGAGTAGTTCAGATAGAATTGAACTTTTGATCGATCCCGGTACTTGGGATCCTATGGATGAAGACATGGTCTCTCTGGATCCCATTGAATTTCATTCGGAGGAGGAGCCTTATAAAGATCGTATTGATTCTTATCAAAGAAAGACGGGATTAACCGAGGCTGTTCAAACCGGCATAGGCCAACTAAACGGCATTCCCATAGCAATTGGGGTTATGGATTTTCAGTTTATGGGGGGTAGTATGGGATCTGTGGTCGGGGAGAAAATCACCCGTTTGATTGAACACGCTGCCAATCAAATTTTACCTCTTATTATAGTGTGTGCTTCTGGGGGGGCGCGCATGCAGGAAGGAAGTTTGAGCTTGATGCAAATGGCTAAAATATCGTCTGCTTTATATGATTATCAATTAAATAAAAAGTTATTTTATGTATCAATCCTTACATCTCCGACAACTGGTGGAGTGACAGCTAGTTTTGGTATGTTGGGGGATATCATTATTGCCGAACCCAATGCCTACATTGCATTTGCAGGTAAAAGAGTAATTGAACAAACATTGAATAAAACAGTACCCGAAGGTTCACAAGCAGCTGAATACTTATTCCAGAAGGGTTTATTCGACCTAATTGTACCACGTAATCCTTTAAAAAGCGTTCTGAGTGAGTTATTTAAGCTCCACGCCTTTTTTCCTTTGAATCAAAAGTAAAGTCAAGCAAAATAAAGTAGAGCACTAAGTTCAATTATTTTTTTGTGTTTGTAGCAAAAAAGTTGTTAGTTTATCGGAATCAAAGTAAATAAGAAAATAATGGCGTTTTCTTTGGTGATAGAAGATCTAATTGTAGAAGGAATCAAAACTAAAGTTGAGGATAACTCTTTTTTTTTTACCTATATTCCTGATTACGAATCAAGAAGCCTTTATCAACAAGAGTGAGTTCTTCCTTTCGTGAAATTAGGAAAATAAAACAAATTTGTTCTTCTTGTCTTAGGTATATAATTTGAAATTAAAATATAGATAATAGAGGTTTGTATCTTTCTCTATCTCCCGAAAAACCATTTTAGCTAAAAATTCATGTTGGGTCGGATTCGAACGAATCTTTCGATAATCTGTAAGAAACTCTTTATCTATTTTTAGAAAATTAGAAGACAAGAACAAAAGACAAAGAAATGCAGAAAAATAATAAAGTTTATTATCATACATATCTTTCTCATGTAGGAGCTGAATAAGTGAGTCCATTTCTTTAGTTCTAGAGTTCTACATTCTTTGCACTTATTATACGTACTCCGTTAGATTTAGATATATAGATACTTAGATCTATACTAAGAATTTCAAATTTTTAAAATTCTATTAATAATAATAAATATTCTCTAATTAGAATTCAAATTCTTAATTTAATTATAATTATTACAAGATATCTTTATTTATATAATAACATAATAACAGATACAAATAGTAAATCGAGGTACCCCTTCTATGACAGATTTGAACCTTCCATCTATTTTTGTGCCGTTAGTAGGCCTAGTCTTTCCGGCAATTGCAATGGCTTCTTTATTTCTTCATGTTCAAAAAAATAAGATTGTTTAGATCCGCCGGGACCCAATCTCATCCATTTTTTTTTGAAAACGTGGGCTTGTATCATAACACAGATATCTATTTAGTGGAATATAGTATAACATGGGATTTCCACCGAACATAAAGTAAAAAACTCTTATGCCTGCAGAAACATGATATGTGTATATATCAATTCTAGCAATTTTCAAATAGATCCGAATCGCTGGATGGCTGAAATGTAGTCGGTGAATCTCTATGTATATCGATATGTATAGTGGGATCGTATTAAATAAAGAGTATGTTATTATTTTAGATTTAACCAATTTGATGAATTACTCCTAAAGGTTGACATCAAACTAGTGCTAGTTCACCGCAAACTAGTGCTAGTTGATGAGAGTTACTTCGGAAACAAAAAAGTAAAGTCAAATTTTTCTGGGGTATTATCTCAATTCCAATAAAACGCAATCGGATTAAAGTATGACTTGGCGATCAGAACATATATGGATAGAACTTATAACGGGGTCTCGAAAAATAAGTAATTTCTGCTGGGCCTTTA